ACTCAACAGGAAAAAGAGGAATCCACCGAAGAAGACCCTTCCTTTTGTTCGGAAGAAAGGGAAGAAATCCGAGTGAATGAAAAAGAAAAAACAAAAGGGACATGCTATAAAGATAGACCAGTTTACGAAGATTCGTATCTTAATGGGTATCAATATAATGGGGAATTAGTTAAAGAAGAACAAAAGGAAAAGATTCTTTTCTGGTTTGAAAAACCTTTCATTACTTTTCTTTTCGATTATCAACGATGGAATCGCCCATTGCGCTATATAAAAATAAAAAAGGATCAATTTGAAAATGCTATACGAAATGAAATGTCACAATATTTTTTTTATCCATCAAAAAGTGATGGAAAACCAAAAATGTCTTTTACATATCTACCTAGTTTAGCCACTTTTTCAGAAAGGATCGAGCTCCATATAGACAAATTATTCTCCGAAGAATCTTATTATTAGAAAGAGTGATACATAAGAAAAATAAAAAAATAAATAAGAAGATATTCGACCCCCACCTATATATTTAATCCCTTCTCCTATAAAAAAGCTGGCAACACCAACTGCATTTGTTATTCCATCAATTATATATTTATCAAAAAACTCAGTTAATTCAGTTAGCTTTCTTATACTAAAGATGAAAACTCGAGTATAAAAAAGATCTATATAACCACGATTATATGACCAATTATATATCCAATTTTGTATTTTGTTTAAGAAAATTCTTTTAGAAAATTTTGTTACAAAAAAATTAATAAAATACAAAATTTTAAAGAAAGAATAAGCAGATCCATAGAAAATATAAGCTATGATTAATCCAAAAAGTGCAATACTTAGTGAAAAAATTGCATTTTGTAAAAATTCCTCATTATTTAAAGAATGATCCAAATTATGATAAAAAACATCTGTTAATGGAGTTAACCATTTTGATAATATATCCTCTTGAGAAAAAGGTATTCCTAGTAATCCAACAAACAAAGTAAATAACACTAATATCGAAAGAGGAAATAACATAAGATTATCCGATTCATAAGGACATATCAAAGTATCTTTTTTTCTAACGTAAATATTAAAGTAGAGTATTCTATCTAATCCATTATGAATTTTAAATAATTTTTGTGAAAAAAACGAAATTCTATTATTTATTGGTGATAAAAAAAAAGATTTATGAAAATCATTAGATTTTTTTGTCCCCCATAAAGAGATTGATGAAAAATAGTTTTTTTTCTTACTACTATAATCTTGAAAATTAACACGCAAGTAACCATCAAAAGTAAGTAAATATACCCTAAACATATAAAAACCCGTTAATCCTGCGGTGAAACAAGCTAGTATTGCAAAAGATGATGAATACAACCAACTATCATTAAGTATTTCGTCTTTAGACCAAAAACAAGCAAAGGGTGGAATGCCACAAAGGGAAAATGTACCAACTAAGAATGCAATTCTTGTAATTGGAACATATTTTTGTAAACCACCCATAAGAAAAAGATTTTGACTTTTTTCTGGTGAATAGCCAACAACAGGTTCCATTGAATGAATAATAGATCCAGATCCCAAAAACAATAAAGCTTTTGAATAAGCATGAGTAATTAAATGAAATAAAGCAGCTCTATAAGAGCCTATACCTAGAGCTAGTATAATATAACCCAATTGAGACATTGTGGAATAGGCTAAACTTCTTTTAATGTCTCTTTGAGCAAGAGCCAAAGTAGCTCCTAATAGTAGTGTTAATACCCCTATAAAACAAATAATATTCATTATATAAGGTATAGACATAAAAAGAGGAGTAAGTCGAGCTACCAGAAAAATTCCTGCCGCTACCATAGTAGCAGCGTGTATAAGGGCTGAAATAGGAGTGGGACCCTCCATAGCATCTGGTAACCATACATGAAGGGGAAATTGTGCAGATTTAGCAACCGCACCTAAGAATAATAAAGAAGCACATAAAGTAGTAAATAAAGGATTGACTCCATTAGTTTGTATTAAATTATCAGTTATCTTAAATAAATAGCGAAATTCTACACTACCTGTTATCCAATAAAATCCTATTATTCCTAATAATAAACCAAAATCTCCTATACGATTAGTTACAAAAGCCTTTTGACAAGCACTTGCTGCAATTGGTCGTGTAACCCAAAAACCTATTAATAAATAGGAACTCATTCCAACTAGTTCCCAAAAAATATAAATTTGTATTAAATTGGAACTAGTGACTAATCCCAACATAGAGCTATTGAAAAAGCTGAGATAAGCAAAAAATCGCAAATATCCTTGATCATGATACATATAATTGTCACTATAAATAAGAACGAGGATTCCAACAGTAGTAATTAAGATTGAAAGAATGGAAGTAAGCGGATCAATCAAATAACCAAACTCTAATGAAAAATCATTATGAATTAGCCACGACCATAAATATTGATAAATAAAACTTCGATTTATTTGGTAAATAGAAATACTTGCCGAGAATACCATAGCTATACTTAATAATAAGGCACTATTAAAAGCCCATATGCGACGAAGACTTTTTGTTACTTTTGGAAAAATTAAAAGTCCTAATCCTATTAAAATAGTAACTGGAAGTGGAAGAAAGGGTATTATCCATGCGTATTGGTATGTATGTTCCATAAAGATATATATATATATGTTTTATAAAAAGAAATGTTTCATAATAAATTGAAATTCAAATAGATATTTTTATATTATACTTTATATTTACACTCTCTTCACTCACTCATGATTATGGAATCATCTTTTATTTTAGTATAATAAAAAAATAAAATAATGTGAAATGAAATATAATTGCTCATTTGAATCCTTTTATTTAGAATGGGTTTTATAGCAATGTTAGGATACTCGAAACTATGTAATAAAATAAAACTTTTTTGTTTACGTCCCAATTACATGAAATAAAGTCTAAATAGTAAAAATGACTAAAAAAATGAACGATGCTTAACAAAAAAGAAGAATTTAAACAATTTAAAAAGAAAGAAAATGTGTTTCACATACAACGAGAAAAAATTATCATTTGTAAAATGGCCGTTCCAAAAAAACGTTGTTCTAGATCAAAGAAGCGTATTCGCAAAAATCTTTGGAAAAAAGAAGGTTATTTCGCTGCAGTAAAGGCTTTTTCTTTAGCAAAATCTATTTCTACTGGATATTCAAAAAGCTTTTTTGTACAACAAAAAAACAAATAAAGAAATTGTGAAATAAAATTATATTTCTATAAGGTTTTGATGAAAATCAATAAATGATATAAGTTTTTTATTAAACACTACTAATTTAGTAAAATAATTATACAATAGAATAGAAAAATCTTTTTCTATTCTATTGTATAATAAAGAATTGTATAAAGTAAAATAGAATTTTTGATTCATATTTTTTTCTATGTCGATCAAAATAAATTCAAATGAATAGAAAACAGAAAGAATTTACTTTTTAAGGAAAAAGGCTTTTTTTTAATTAACTATTCTAGAAATTGTAATTTTCATTTTATTATATATATAGAATAGAAAAAAGCCTTTGAGAGTTACAATAGGAAATAATTATATATACAGAATCTTGACGATTTATGATAAATTAATTATTCTTAGTTCAAGAAAGCCGCTATGGTGAAATTGGTAAACACGCTGCTCTTAGGAAGCAGTGCTAAAGCATCTCGGTTCGAGTCCGAGTAGCGGCATATAATCTAAATATCATTTTAAATATAATATATAATATATCAAATCAAAATATATACCATATTGTAACTCTCAAAGAACTGGAATTTCCTTTTTATGATATCTTCCACTTTAGAACATATATTAACTCATATCTCTTTTTCAACTATTGCAATTGTTATTCTGATTCAATCGATGACCTTATTTGAAATTGAGATATTACATAATTCATCAGAAAGGGGCATGATATCCCTTTTTTTATCCATATTTGGATTATTGTTTTTTCGTTGGATTTATTTAGAACATTTACCATTAAGCAATCTGTATGAGTCATTAATGTTTCTTTCATTTAGTTTGGCTATTATTTATCTAATTCAAAAAATACAAAAACAAAATAGTAAAACCTATTTAAGTACAATAATTGCCCCAAGTATTATTTGTATTCAAAGCTTTTCTACATCAAGTCTTTTCAAAGGAATGCATCAATCCACAATTTTAGTACCTGCTCTCCAATCTCACTGGTTAATGATGCATGTAAGTATGATGTTATTAAGTTATGCAACTCTTTTATGTGGATCCTTATTATCAGTTGCCTTTCTAGTCATTCAATTTAGAAAAAAACTTCAGATTTATTCTGAAGTTTTTAAAAAGATTTCCGTTTCTTCACTCTTAAATTATCACAAATATCAAATAACTGAGCGTTTAGATTATTGGAGTTATCGTTTCATTAGTCTTGGGTTCATTTTTTTAACTATAGGTATTCTGTGTGGAGCAGTATGGGCTAATGAGGCATGGGGGTCCTATTGGAATTGGGATCCAAAAGAAACTTGGGCTTTTATTACTTGGGCTACATTTGCAATTTATTTACATACTAGAAAAAATAAAAATTGGAAAGGTATCAATTCAGCACTTGTTGCATTTATAGGATTTCTTATAATTTGGATATGCTATTTTGGTATCAATTTATTAGAAATAGGTCTACATAGCTATGGGTCATTTACGTTACTACAAAATTGACTCACTCGATGGAAATACATAAAATAATGACATATATTTCTATTTACTAAGAGTTTTGTTACCATTTTTGAGAACCATTTGAATCAATCAATAATTCAGTCAAATGGTTCTCAAAAATATGAGATACCCCTCATTTTGATTTATATTGGATTTTCTTTATCTTTTTTTTTTTTTTATTATGCAATACAGACAACTAGTTCAATTAAATAACAAAAAAGATGAAAATTCATTAATCAAACTCAAAAATTATACATGTAATTAATAGTAATAATTTATTAGTATGGCTTGTACCTTGTCAATCGATAGGGAAAGAACAAAATCCGGATACATACCGATTCCTATTATTGGTAAAAAAATACAAATCGAAATAAAGAGTTCTCGGGGTCCAGAGTCAAAAAATGTAGACTTTGACAAATTTAATAACTTGTATCCATAGAAAATTTGACGTAACATGGATAATAAATAAATGGGAGTTAATATCATTCCAATCGCCATTACAAAAGTAATTACTATTTTTGGTATTAACAAATATTTTTGGCTAGTGATTAGTCCAAAAAATACTACTAATTCTGCAAAAAAACCACTCATTCCTGGCAAAGCAAGAGAAGCCATTGCAAAGCTACTAAACATAGTAAATCTTTTTGGCATATAAATAGATACTCCTCCCATTTGTTCGAGATAAACAAGATACATTCGATCACAACTCGTTCCGGCTAAGAAAAAAAGTGTAGCACCAATAAATCCATGAGAAAGCATTTGTAAAATCGCTCCATTAAGTCCCATATTGGTTATAGAACCAACTCCTACAATTATAAAACCCATATGAGATACAGATGAATAAGCTATTCTTTTTTTAAAATTGCCTTGACCAAGAGAAGTTGAAGCTGCATATATTATTTGTGCAGTACCTATTATTACCAACCAGGGAGAGAATATGTAATGAGCGTGAGGTAATAATTCCATGTTAATTCGAATTAATCCATATGCTCCCATTTTTAATAAGATTCCAGCTAAGAGCATACATGTACTGTAATGTGCTTCTCCATGAGTATCAGGTAACCATGTATGTAGAGGTATAATTGGTAATTTAACACCATAAGCAATTAGGAAACCGAAATAAAATAGTATTTCCAATCCTACGGGATAGGATTGATTAATTAATTTTTCAAAATCTAATGTTGGTTCATTGGACCCATATATACTCATACCAAAAACTCCCATTAAGAAAAAAAGGGAACCCCCCGCGGTATATAAAATAAATTTTGTAGCTGAATAAAGACGTTTTTTTCCTCCCCACATAGATAAAAGTAAGTAAACAGGAATTAATTCTAACTCCCACATGATGAAAAAAAGTAAAAGATCTCGAGAAGAAAATAACCCTATTTGACCACTGTACATTGCTAGCATCAAGAAATAAAATAATCGCGCATTTCGAGTCACTGGCCAAGCCGCTAGAGTAGCTAAAGTAGTGATAAATCCTGTCAATAAAATGGGTCCTATAGAAAGTCCATCAATTCCAAGTCTCCAGTGAAAATCAAAAATATCTATCCATTTTGAATCTTCCTTTAATTGTATTAATGGATCATCTAATTGGAAATGATAACAAAAAGCATAAGTCATTAGAAGAAGCTCTACTAAACATATGCATATTGCATACCATTTATACACCTTATTTCCTCTCTGTGGAAATACAAAAATTAGAGAACCTGCAAATATAGGAAAAACAACAAGTATTGTTAACCAAGGAAAATAACTCATGATAAGGTGATAAAGAAAGAAAAAATGCATTCTATTCTGATTCTGATCAGAAAAGCCCGTGCTTGATAAAATATATTTATCGAGCACGGGCTTTTTTATTTAATTATTTAATTAAAGCTTTTTTATTTTTACTAGATTAATAAGATAGAGCCATACTTCGAGTTGTTTCCGATCCTAAATAAACACGAACACTCAAAAAATCCGTCGGGCAAGCGGATTCACATCTTTTACAACCAACACAGTCCTCTGTTCTTGGTGCAGAAGCAATTTGTTTGGCTTTACACCCGTCCCAAGGTATCATTTCTAATACATCTGTGGGACAAGCTCGTACACACTGAGTACATCCTATACAGGTGTCGTAAATTTTGACTGAATGTGACATGGTATTTATAAAATTGGATTTTTAACATAAAAATCTTCGATCTGGTAAATTTGACAAATACAAATGGAAAATAAATTACAAAAATGATAGAAAAATCATTATTATAATGATATGATAATATATTCATCTTTGTAACTTACCAGATGAAGCAGTGGTTAACGCTAATTTGAACAATCAATATTGATATATTTTGATAACTTTTTGCGATAAAAAGTTAGAAAATGTTAATAAAATTATATAATTATCACATCTCAATGAAAATGATCAAAGAATTGGATGGACCAATTTGAATATTGAATTGAATATAAATATAAAAAAATTTATTATTAAGAAAAAAATACTCAATCAAGGTTCTTTTTAAAATTCTCTATTCTAATATCTAATAAATCTAATAAATAATCCATAAGAAGTGAACCATAAATTAATTAATAATATGTTATTATTATAGCTATAGGAAAGCAAATATAACAATTATAGCAATAGAAATTCGTTTAAAATAGAGTAGATAGTCCAATTTAATAAAATATTATTAATTATTATTATGAATTTCTATCTGAATCTATTTTGAGTAAAAATGATATAATGATTATGATTAATTAATCAATAGATTAGATTGATTAATACGAGTGGATTTTCTATTACGATGAATCGAGGAAACAATAGCCAACCCAATAGCTGCTTCCGCAGCTGCAATGGCTATAACAAATATGGAAAAGATGTTACCTTTTAATTGACAATTATCAAATATATCAGAAAACGTTACGAGATTCATATTAATCGAATTTAGTATAAGCTCAAGACACATAATTGCTCTTACCATATTTCGACTTGTAATCAATCCATAGATACCTATAGAAAATAAATAGGCACTCAAAAAAAGTAAATATTCAAACATCATTAGCAAGCTCCTTATTAATTTCTATTTATTAAAATATGAAAAAGCATTCAATCGATTAGAACAAATAAAAGTCATTATACAAAAGTATAAAATGGTTATTGCGAAAAATATGTATAATTTACCCCTAAAATATTGAAAAAGGAATGAACAAAAGAATTAGTTATCTAATTCAAAGTAGGAAATTTTCATAATTTTGTCCCAGTGTAAGTCTTCTTTATTGCCGAGCCATAGTAATTGCACCTATCAAAGAAATTAAAAGAATTATAGAAATTAGTTCAAACGGAAGAAAAAAATCTGTGGATAAATGAATTCCTATTTGTTGAATGCTATTTCTGAGATCCTGTTCTATAATTTGATTTGATCGTGTAGTCCAAATAATTCCGTACCAAGATGTATTTTGTATAGTAGTTATCAATGAAAAAAAAATAGTTGTACAAATAAACGAAGTTATTCCATTTCCAAGGGTAAAAAAATAAGAATTAGTAGAATATTCCGAACCATTCATGAACATTATAGCAAATATAATTAAAATATTTATAGCTCCTACATATATAAGGAGTTGTGCAGCAGCTAGAAAGTAAGAATTTGATAAAATGTAAAATAAAGATATACAAATAAGAACCAATCCCAAAGAAAAAGCAGAGTAAATGGGATTGTTAAATAGTACTACTCCCAGACTTCCTAATAAAAGAACTGATCCCAGAAATAGTACAAAAAGATCATGTATTGGTCCAGGTAAATCCATTCTGTAAAAAAAGAAATCATTTTCACTATTTCGTGAATTTACTAATTAGTTGAGGAAAATTGCTATTTAGAATTGCATGAAATTGCAATATTGTAATTAATGTAAAAAAAATAAAAATAGGGGTTTGGGATGGATACTATTTTAAAAAGTTATTTAAACCTTAACTATTTTTTTATTATCTCAAAATAAAAAGAAATATATTTGAAATTTATAAAAAATCCAATCAAGAATGCTTTTATTTCTAAAAAACAGAAAATTGTAAAATGACAAATTAAATAAATAGTAATTGACTTACTTATTAGTTATTCTTTATTGTTATTCACTAAGAAAAATCTTACTGAATATCTAATCCATTCTAGTAATCCATAGGAATTTGTTAATCAATGGATTTCTCTTTATATATTTGTATTGGAGTGGAATTTTTCACTGTTTCAATTGTATAATCCTCAACTACTGAAATTGGTAATCGACCTAAAGCAATTTGATTATAATTCAGTTCATGACGATCATAAGTAGAAAGTTCATATTCTTCTGTCATTGATAAACAATTTGTTGGACAATATTCAACACAGTTACCACAAAATATACAAATTCCAAAATCAATACTATAATTAAGCAATTTTTTCTTTTTAATATCTCTTTCCAATTGCCAATCTACAACGGGTAGGTTTATTGGGCATACACGGACACATACTTCACAAGCAATACATTTATCAAATTCAAAGTGAATTCGGCCCCTAAAACGTTCTGTTGTGATTGATTTTTCATAAGGATATTGAATAGTTATAGGTAAACGATTTGTGTGAGATAAAGTAATTATCAAACTTTGACCAATGTACCTTACAGTTCGTATTGTTTGTTTGCCATAATTAATAAATCCAGTTACCATAGAAAACATGTCAAAAAGATATATCAATAATTGGATGTTTCTTTCTCTTATTTTTTGAAAAAATGAAACCAATTTTTTTATTTATCAAAATAGTTATAGTGAAACAAGTTGGAAAGCAGTTGTTAATAATAAATTACCCAGAGAAATAGGTAAAAGAAATTTCCATCCAAGATTTAACAATTGATCCATTCTCATCCTGGGCAAAGTCCATCTTGTTGTGATAGAAATAAAGAGAAACAAAAAAGATTTAGCTAACGTAATAACGATACTAATTGTTATTCCGATAACTTCTCCCATTTTATTTTTTCCAAAAATATCATAATTAGGAATCAACATGTACAGAAGAGGGAAATTCCATCCAGCTAAGTATAGAATTGTTACAAACAATGAAGAAACTGATAAGTTTAAATAAGAAGCAAGATAAAATATAGCATATTTTATACCTGAATATTCGGTTTGATAACCTGCAACTAATTCTTCCTCTGCTTCTGGTAAATCAAAAGGCAATCGTTCACATTCAGCTAAAGAAGAAATTATAAAAATAATAAACCCTATAGGCTGACGCCATAGATTCCATCCCCAAAAACCATATTTTGACTGTGCTTCAATTATATCAACTGTACTTGAACTGTTAGATAATCATAGTCGATGATCAAATGAATTTGCTCATCGCTATTTCAAAACCGTACATGAGATTTTCATCTCATACGGCTTCTCTATGGTCAAAACAACTCATATAAACGCTTTTTCCTATTCTAAGCATCTTTGTTCAAAGATAGAATAAATATCAACGTTACAAGGGCGACCAATGCAATTCTGTCCGTTATAGAAAACGATACTTCCGAATGGATCTCATACTTTATAATAAAAATGTATATTTGTAGTAATAACTTAATTTTTCAATAAAATACTTTTTATCTTTTTATAATAATTAATTAATAAATAATTGTTTCATTATCATTACTAAGAATTATTATAACATTATGTCTAGGAATCGGAATAAAAATAGTCAAAACATATGCATTTTTATTTATTCTTCATTTTATTTCTTTTTTCCTGTTTATCTTTCTTAAAGAATACCTTAAAAAATAAAGAATTAATTCGTTCTTGATAGTTATTTATTCAATAAGTGAGCAGAAATATACTCTAGATTGGAATCGTAGGGAAGTACTTCTTGATAATTTCTACTAATTTCAAGTCCTTATTATGATTCTTTTTGTACAGAAAAATATTTGATATCTTACATTATCTTCATTACGAATCTTTTATGTACTTTTGTTTTTCTAACCACTCACTGACTTTTTTTTTGATTTATCCCCCATAATATAAAAGAGATTTTAGTAGACAATTTATACAATTGAGATTTTGTTGGTACCCGCTTCAAGATATTATTCAAAAAATCTTGGGATAAAAAGTTTACACAAATTTCATTCTTGTACAGAGGGAAGGAGCATTTTTTTAACTACAAATGAATAGGTCGTTCTTTTTTTCACTCATATAACTATCCAGTTTAAGTAAAGAGAAAGAACTTCAATAAATCTTGAATCCATAAATCTCTATTCAATACATTGAATGTATTATTTATAAAAAAAGAAAAAGAATAGTTACTATTCTAACGAATCACACGTAGAGATATTGATAAAACACATAACGTTAATGGTATTTCATAACTAATGGATTGAGCAGCAGCTCGTAAACCACCTAAAAAAGAATATTTATTATTTGATCCATACCCTGACATAAGAAGACCAAGAGGAGCAATACTCAAAAAAGCAATCCATAAAAAAACACCTATACTGAAATCCGCTAAAATAAAACGATACCCAAAAGGAATTACTAAATAACTTAATAGAATAGATATAATTGCTATAGATGGTCCAACACTAAATAAACGAATATCACTTCGAGATGGTAAAATATCTTCTTTTAAAAGTAACTTAGTCCCATCTGCTATAGCTTGAAGAATACCCAAAGGACCCGCATATTCAGGTCCAATACGCTGTTGTATAGCTGCCGATATCTCTCTCTCTAACCAAACAATAACTAATACCTCTATAGTGATTGCCAATATCAGGGTAAGAATAGGTAAAATCCCTATTAGTCCATAGACTTCTTTTAAAAATTCCAATTGGAAAAAAGAATGGATAGTTTGCATTTCTATTGTCTCAATTATCATTTCAACGATCGACTTCTCCCATAATAATATCTATACTACCTAATATTGTCATGATATCGGCCAATTTCATTTTTTTAACGAGTTCAGGAAGTATTTGCAAATTGATAAAGCCTGGGGAACGAATTTTCCATCTCCAGGGGAAAACGCTATTATCTCCTATCAAATAAATCCCTAATTCCCCTTTTGGAGCTTCTACTCTCACATAAAGTTCTTGTTTTGATAATTCAAAATTAGGTGAAGGTTTTTTACCGATAAATCTATACTCAAAGTCATTCCATTCAAAAAGGTTCGTGTTAATTTTATCAAAGCGCCGGATTTCTAAATTTTCATAAGGTCCCCCAGGAATTCCTTCGAGAGCTTGTTGAATCATTTTTATGGATTCTCGCATTTCTCCAATTCGTATTAAATAACGGGCTAATGAATCTCCTTCTTTTTGCCATTGAACTTCCCAATCGAATTCATTGTAACATTCATAAGTATCTATTTTACGAAGATCCCATGGTATTCCAGAAGCGCGTAACATAGGTCCTGATAAACCCCAATTTAATGCTTCTTCCTCACTGATAATACCTATTCCTTCAACTCGTTCCAAAAAAATAGGATTATGCGTAATAAGTTTTTGATATTCAACAATTCCTCGTCGAAAATAATTACAAAAATCTAAACATTTATCTAACCATCCATAAGGTAAATCCGAAGCTACGCCTCCGATGCGAAAATAATTATGCATCATTCGCATACCTGTAGCAGCTTCAAATAAATCATATATCAATTCTCGTTCTCGAAAAATGTAGAAAAAGGGAGTCTGTGCACCGATATCCGCCATAAAAGGTCCAAGCCATAACAAATGAGAAGCAATGCGACTCAATTCCAACATGATTATCCTGATATAGCTAGCTCTTTGAGGTACTTGAACATTTTCTAACTGTTCTGGTGCATTTACTGTTATTGCTTCGGTGAACATAGTAGCTAAATAATCCCATCGTGTTACATAAGGGAGATATTGTATAATTGTTCGATTTTCCGCTATCTTTTCCATTCCCCTGTGTAAATAGCCCAAGATGGGTTCGCAATTAATCACATTTTCCCCGTCGAGAGTAATGATCAGTCGAAGAACGCCATGCATTGAGGGGTGGTGAGGACCCATATTCACGATCATTAACTCGTTTCTTGTACTAGGTAAAATCATATATTTTATTCCTTAATTTATTATTTCATGAATTGATTCAAGAAACTTATTATAAAATGAAAATAATTTCATGCTAAAAAATAAATAATGAAATTAACGTGTTTTTAATTCCCGAATACCTAATTGATTAATTACTTTTTTATAACGTACTTGATTTTTTTTTGATAAATAACCTAGCAATCGTTGTCGTTTTCCCAAGATTTTTCGTAAACCTCTTTGTGATAGAAAATCTTTTTTGTGTATTTTTAAATGTGAAGTTATTTTTCTTATCTTATTGGTGAAACTCAATACTTGGAATTCAATAGAGTTGATTTTTACTTCTTTTTCTTCTTGTGAAATGATGGAACTAAATATACTTTTGATCATAAATGAAATAAAATAATTTTTATACTCTCCTTGGTTTTTTCTTTCATTGTTTCAATTACTAAAAAATAGCTGAGGTCATTTATTTTTTGTATTACAATTTGTTGAAGTGATTAATTATTTAATTGAATTTGGAATATTTTCAATAGAAACTTTTTTAGTTATTCAAATTATTCCTATAAGTTATTCATATATTACTTTCTTCCTCCATCCAAATCAAATCCAAAATTTGATTTGGATAGGAAGTATAATCTTTTTTGTTAGTAAGGAAACAATTCGCATCTATTTACATAGAAAGTGAATTAAATAGAAATAGACTTTGAAATGGGTATCCTTTATGGAAATGAAACAAAGTATACACGTACACTACATCTTTTTTTTAAAGAATGGTTCTTCATTACAGAAATTGGTTAATATATACTAAATTATAAATTGCGTAATTCTATAATTGTGGATACATATGTATTTTTAACATACTAAAATGAATACCCTTTTGCGTATCAAACCAATAGCGATTCATACAAGCTAAATCTTCTAATCTATAGTTAGGCCAAAGAAACAATCTACATTTCATCAATGTATTTTTCTCGATATTTATATTCAGATTCCCATTTTCATTTGAAAAATGGAAACAAAGTTGTTTTTTAGAGTTTCTTATGTTCTTTTCATTGAAAAAGTCTATATCATTCAAAGTATAGAAATCCAAACAATTTAATATTCTCCATTCTCTACGACGTTGGTAAGATAGCATATTTTCATAAAAGATAAAATGATAATCCCTTTTGTCTTCATTTATGAGCATATTATTAGGTAGTAGAATTCTTTTCTCCAGGGTTTCCTTATTGAGATGATATTTTTTTATGTTTTTTAGATTTTCATGTTTGTGGGACTGGTTTTTATTAGTCAATGAAATAGTTAGAATTTGATATACAAGAAATTGTTTATCTCTTATTTGAGATAAAAAAATAGGCTCAATAATGAATATTCCTTTTTCGATTAATTCAGTAAGATCAAACTTATTCTGAATCAACATTACATCAAAATCTATCTCCCCTCTGTGAATTGAAGATACAACAACTTCTTTTGGATTTGGAAGTTTAAGTAAAAGACAATATATTTGAATATTATCCATCATTCTTTGGGTAAATGAGTTATTATTCCATCTTAACTGAAAAAGAAAGTCTTTTTGAAATAAAAAATCCAACTCTGTTTCTTTTTTTTTATTCCATTGTTTTATCTTTTTATTTTTACTTTTTTGAATGTCTTTGATTCTATCATCTTTTTCCATATCTTTTTTTTTCATTTCTTTTTCTGAAAGTGACATATTTAGCAAGTTTTTTTGATTGTCATTTTCTAATTGAACATGTATTTTTTCATTAGCTGATATATTTTTTTTATCAAAAAGAAGTGATTGGTTTGGTAAAAGCCACGGTTTCCTTTGATATGCATCAAAAGGTGGTATAATTTCTGTAAAAAACAAAGATGAAATAGTTGATACATTATCATGTATTTTCTCTTGATTCAATCCCATCCAATTAAAAAAATCATTCTTTCCATGAAATGAGTTTCTATTTTGAAAAGTCACAGTCAAAAAATAAATCATTTTATAATCAACTAATTTTCTATCAAAATGATTTTTATAGGTATCACTAAGACCTTTTTCTTTTTTATCATTAGTGCTGTCTCTATTTAGTGACTCATAAACACTTTTTTTTGATTTTTGCATATTACATAGAGTTAGATTTCTTTTTAATTTTGAGTCATAAATAGTAAAGTTATTTTTAGTTGCACAACTCCAATTTATATATTGATATGATAAAAGATTATAATTGTAACTTTTTTTTAATTTATCTTTTTGATTTGGTAATGAATTTTTTGCATAGTCATTTCTTTTTATGGAAGAAGTTAATGAGTTCTTTTTTTTTTTATATAAATCCAATGAAATGGAATATCTATTTTTTATTGTATAATCTTTACTCTTTTTCTTTTTTCTTTTTTTTTTCCATGTTTTATTAAGTAAGTTGTATGGATAATGGGCTTTGAACCAGTCTTTCCATTCTATTATTTTATACTTAATCCTTTTATTATGGTTGAAATCATCATCAAGTATTGCTTGCGGAATCAAAAACTCTTTGATTGGATCTTTCAGAAATTTGTGAATTTCTTGATCTGAAATTAGAGATATAAAATAAGAATTAGTAAGTAATTGAGTTTGTAATAATTGGTAAAGCACATATGCTTGGGACAAATAGGATAATTCAAAAAAAATGTTATTATTACTAATATAGGTGTTATCAAATTCCCTTCTTTTAGTAGGAACAATTGGTTTTGTTTTTTTATTTTTGTTATATCTTTTTTCTTGGTTGGTCACGGGACGGATTTTATTACTCAATTTTTGTATTGATTTTAAAAAAATTGGTAAATTTGTATAATCAAAATAGATTGCAAGTAAAAGAATATTTCTATAGCTTTTATAAATAAAGGATTTTATAAAGTAATTTAATTTACGTATTAATCTTATATATATATATTTTATTATTATTTTCAACATTTTTTTGTTGGATTTTAATTTATCTTTATTATATATATATTTAGTTAGTTTTTCTTTATCTTTTTGAATTTGTTTTATTTTATTTTGCATTATTCTTGTTCGAGCAAAAACATCTTTATTATTATTTTCTATTAAGGACAGTTTAGTTATGGGTTGGGATACAATAATGGGTTCATTACTCACTTTCTGATCGGTCTTTAACTCTTTTATTTTTTTATTATTAGTTGGTTCATATATTTTTATTTTGACCAATTCAAATAATGAAAAGGGGTTTAGTTTATCAAATTCTTTCATTATTTTTTTGATAATGATAGCTTTTTTAGTTATACATTTTGATTTGGTTTGTTCTGTTAAAAACAAGACAATATTTTTTCTTATTTTTCGAATGATTTTTTTGAGTTCTTTTTTTAAAAAGGAAGACTGTTTTCGAGGACTTCCAAAAGGAACTTCGGTTTCCATTCCAGAAACTGTTAAAAAAAAACAATCATTTTTGTCTTTAATCTTCTCTTTAAGTAGAATCTCTTTTTTCGCTTTTCGCCATAGAATAAGTCGGAAAGGAAAGATAATCTTTATTTGCATACCTTCTTCTAACCAATTTATTGGGAATTCATTTTCTGATAATTGAAGACCCGTAGAGGTGCATTTAATATGCATTTCTCGATTCCAATCTTTCCAATCTTCTGCCCATTCAGGAGTTTGTAATAATAGGATGAGGCCAATATTTTTAACTATAATTAAAGATACAAATACAATATATTTCCTAATAAAGGATTGAGCTAGTAACAATAAACTTCTTGTTGTTTGGGCAGATGGAATATTATCCCAAGCTTCTGCTATTTCTAGAGATTCTTCTATCTTTTTGTTTTTTTCTTCTTCAAGGTATAACTTTTTGTATTCTTCATCTTTTTTCAAAACATTTCTAAAGAGTAAATTCTTCATTTCAGAAGTATAGAAAAAAAACGTTTTCTCTATTCGATCAAAGAAAAGTGGAGAATGTACATTGGCTTGAAGAAGTTTCAACGTAATCATTTTACGTCTTTGAGCACGCATAGCTCCTCTGATTAGATCATGATTAAAATCGGATTGTGGTAAGTAATCTAGTAATATTATTACTCCTTCTTGCTCATTCGTTTTAGTGGTATTTATAGTCTCATTGTAATCGTCATCAAGATCAGTATAAATGATTAGGTATTTACTATTTCTTGATAGAATTCCATCATTTATGCTAGATTCTTCTCCAAAAAATTCTTCTTGTCTGTCACCATTGCTCAATTTGTACAACCATTTAGGAATCTTTTTACTAATTTCTTCTATTTCAATAAAATCACTTGTAACTCCATCGAATTCCCATTTTTCTTGGTTTTTAAATAGTAAATCCACTTTTGTTTGTCTAGTGAATAAGTCCTTTTTTCTTAAAATAAAAATAGATATGGGTTCAAAGAAAAATTCATTAATTGAGTACAACGAATTACCAATACAATTGAAAAATAATTCAGTATCAAACTCAAAGGAATCCCTTATATATTTCTTTTTTCTTTTTTTAAGATTAAAATCATTCAAATTATTAATAAGTAGTTGATAAATTGTATTTATTAAATATTTTTCTTGAGTTAGGGTTTTATGTGAATTCATTGTTCCTCGATATGGTCCATTTAAAAAAGGATCACATGTTTTAGGCAAATATGTATTTTGATTATTATCATTACATAATCTGATCTTTTTATCAATTATATCTAAAAGAGGAAATCCTTTTTCCAGGGCTTTAATTCGAATTATTAATTCATTACTTAAATTGTATCTTCTTTTTTCATTTTCAGTATAAAACGAATAATAAGATTCTTCGGAGAATAATTTGTCTATATGGAGCTCGATCCTTTCT